AAGGAGGAGGAGACGGAAGGCTGTATTCCGAATCTATGTCCGAATTGGACAGTGCAAAGATGATCATTTGATGCTGGGAGTTCGGATAACATAGCGTCCACGGAGATGGTGGATCAGTTGGGGCTGGGGAAGTTCAAGCAGGACGTCTGGTGTGAGGTCGTCCCTATGTATTACATATCCTACTCGGAAGACCATGGTAATACGAGTAGGGTGTTACCTGCGTAGGGAGAACACCGGTTGACTTTTAACAGCAAACGCGGTTATTGCCATCAGAGTTGGCTAAGGAGAAAGGTGTTGGCATAGCATTTCTGGACGTGGAGGAAGAGTCCATAGAATGCTATGCCTTGATAGCAAAGCCAACTAGCAGAGCCGAGGATCGGTGGGATGCCGTAGCTTTAAGAGATAAGGGCTGAGGCAATCGGAAAGGCTTTTTTTTAGGAAGGAGGCCCCCTCCTATGTTGTAAAGGGGAAGTGCAGATCTTTCTGCAACACTCTTCCGGCTTGATTACCCCCTAAGAGGAGGATATAGAAGCAGATTTAGTTGCAGGTAGGAGTGAGTCTACCCTGCAAAGCGGCTTCTCGCTTATCCCCATTTGGGAATGAGGAGATCCGACGTCAAGTGCAGGAATTGCTGTCGAAGGGGCGGGAGAGTCTCCGTCCGTGTTCAACGCCTGCTTGACTAGCTCAAAAGGAGGCAGCTGGAGTGTGTAGATGGGCTTTGAAGCAGGGCCACAGATATTTCAAAACGGAGACGGGATGGAAAGACTTTCGTGAGAAGAGATGGTAGGCTTGATACGGATACAGCTGCTTATCACCCACCTTAGAATCAACCAGTTCGACTATACCCGCCTTAATTCCCTCATTCAGGACAGATGGAACCAGGTTATGGATCTGTTCAAGTTGGTCGATCAATCCCTCCTTTGTTTCCCCTGCCTCCGGGCACCTTAGAATAGATTTGATTGGAAGGAGGGTGAGGAACGAAGACAGTGGTTTGACTGCCCAATAGGCCTGCATCAGCGGAAAATGGAACTATCGAATCACGGGTGACTCCCTTTATCGGGATGAGAGGAATTGCTTCATCGGCATTTCTGTCAATCGGCGGAAGACTCATGCATCCTGGGAGGGTACGACTTCAAGGGATGGACTCGATCGAACGGCCAACCACTTTCCATTTTTGTAGGATATTCAATCCAAAAGACCATTATTAGCGTGTAGTAGATTGGCCCGAGTACGTAATAAGCCAGTCGAGAAGAAATCCCATCAATGGATACGGTAGAGGAGAAAGTGGCCGGCGGCGGTGTAGAGCTATAGCTATAAGGAGCGAAGCTCACACACACCGGCTGATGTAGGGTGGGATAAAGTTGCCAATGCGAGTCACGCGCGGAGTTGGACACTTTTTTTGAAGCGTGCTGCTGATAAGTCCACTCGATAAGATAAAACTTCCGGGGCCTTATGGGGGAGGACCGACCTTGGTTTTAGCTACTGATGACGGGGCTGCATCGGGGACCGGAACAGGGACACGAAGCTGCTCCGTGATATTCCAGATGAGTTGAAAGGCTATGATCCCCTCCCTTGACATCCACTCGCCCTAATGAATAAGCAGGAGAAAACCCACATTTATCCGCACCATGGCCTGCCAAAAGTGGAATCGGGGGAGGCTTTGGAAGAAAGGTTCTGAACTAGAGAGGGACCTCCCTACCCCGCGACAGATTAACTAGAGGAATGTCAGGTGATTTTTCAAGGAGGCGCTTGAAAGACCGGCCTTGAGAGGACATTCTCTTTCTTGAGCTTTCGTGGGTTACAAGATCGACTAGCACATCCAGCTTACTCTATCGACAGCCCGGCCAGATGAAGGATCAAGGAAATCGGGATCAGCTGCCTTTACTTTATTTAAGGGGGGTCTTGAATCTCATGTCATCAAAAGTAGGCAGGCTTTGAACAACCAGATAAGAATCAGTTCCTCAAGGGCTTTCGTCCATCTATCTCCGGATGCAAGCATTGATCTTGAATGGTGCAGTTATCATATCTCTTAGGAGGCACTACCTCCAGACCTGCCCGACTTCCTCAACCTATCGGTCGAGTCACTTCCTTCCACTCGCCTTACAAGGACCTACTGGACTATCGGCTTTAGATAGTCATCTTCCTCCCCCTATCCTTTCTTTTCACTCGCTTCCTCTCGTCTTTGAGTCGAGTAGCTCTTCTCGATTGCTCTCAACCGCTTCTCCTTGAAAAGTAAAGGTAGGAGCACTTTAACGACGGAATGTACATATGCGCGCGAAGGTGCCGGACAATTGAAGGCTCTTTTTGCCTTCAGTAAAATCGGACAAAACATTGACTAAGTTGATTTAATTCGCATGAGAGGGCTTCGGGACAATCGAGGTGTCAAACATCCTCATTTTGTCTGTTCGCAACTTTCTTTCAATTGCTGGCAGTTGCCCCTGTCGGTGGACCACCCCCCCCAAAAAAAAAAAAATTCCTATATTTAGCTTTCTTTTTTTTGCCAAAATGAAAAAGAAGTTCTCGCTTATTTTTCTAATTTTTTTCATACTTTATTTAGATGTGGGCACTCCTCAGCCCGAGGACAATCTCTCAAATACACATTAAGATGTTGACCCTTTTTCTTTTCTTTGCTGATTCCTCTCAATGAAATTTTCCATGTTGCACTAAGTTACTTACGGATGTATGCATGCAGTCCGGGAACACTTTGGGGTAAACACCCATCCAAACAACTCCAACAAGAAAAGGTATAAATATGAAAACTTCTCTACCATTTAGATCGGAGAATTTATGGAGGAAATCCGGTTTTAAATTCCCAGAAACCACACGATTATATAGCCAAAGGGAATACGCCGCGCCTAAAATCATCCCAAGCGCTGCTAATGTGGCTACTAAGCTATTTCTTTGGAAAGCTCCTACTAAGATGAGAAATTCCCCGATAAAGCTGCTAGTACCAGGTAAACTCATATTGGCCAAAGTGAAAAAGAAGAAAATGGTAGAGAAATTCGGCATGGTGCTCACTAAACCTCCGTAATATCTAACAAGTCGAGTCTTATGTCGGTCATATAGAACACCAACACATAGAAAAAGGGCTGAAGAAACCAGTCCATGACTTAACATCAGTAGAATGCTACCTCCAATTCCCTGTATGTTCAGACTAAACATACCAATAGTCACCAGATTCATATGAGCTACTGAGGAGTAAGCAATGATCTTCTTAAGATCGATCTGTCTTAAAGTGGTCAAGGAAGTATATATTATAGCAATCGCGCTTAAAGTATAAATGAAAGGAGTGAAACAAAGTGTCGCTTCAGGAAACATGGGTATTGAAAATCTTAAAAAGCCATAGGTTCCCAATTTTAAAAGAATTCCCGCCAAGATGACGGATCCTGCCGTAGGTGCCTCTACATGAGCTTCGGGTAACCAAATATGAACTGGTACCATAGGCACTTTGACGGCGAAAGAGGCGAAAAAAGCAATCCATAGAAAGATTTGGCGCCGCTCACTAAATTCTGTGGTTAATAAAATTTGTAAATCGGTGGTTCCTGTTTGGAAAAGAATCAACAGAATAGCTAATAGCATAAAAACAGATCCAAGTAAAGTATAAAGGAAAAGCTGATATGCTGCCTTGATCTTTCTTTGTCTCGAACCCCATACCCCTATAATAATGGTAGAGTAAGGGGTGGCCCCAAAGCGGAATTGACCGGTGGTGATTGGTCGAAGCTCCAGTAGGTAGCCACTCCCTTCTCAGGGAACCGTACGTGAGACTTCCGCATCATACGGCTCCGTCCCGAGCTTCCGTCGTCGGCCTTGTCATTAGACCACTATCTATGCATGTATTTTCAGCCTGGACTCTATAATCTTTTGCTTCTCGGGTGGTGGCGAACAATGCTGCTTGCGTTGCGGGAGATGCCCGCCCGTAGGGCCCGGCCTGCTTCCCGCCCGAAAGAACCACTCACTAGCTAGCCGGACTAGTGGGGGGCCTATCTGGAGACATACTGAAAACCATGCCTTTCGAACCAAATGCAACGCCCGTCTTCCAAATCAAAAGAAAAAGGGGGAAGAAAGATGGAGTGCAGCCTGTAGAGCACATGTAACGCACAGTCGGGTTGCTCACGCAGCGGATCTCTCTCTTTTTAGATATCTAAAAAGAGAGAGAGGTGTGAAAGTAATAGCTTTATGTTATGGCCACCCCCCGGCTTACGGCCTTTACGCTACTACTACTGTGATGTGAGCGGTTCAAATTGCTTTGATCTTTCCCAATCATCCTGGCCGGAACTTGTACGCAGCACTTGTACGGAGGTGCATGCATAAAGGTTTGGAACTTTTTTCTTATCTGAATCTTAAGAACAGGACCCTACCCTATTCTCGAACCCTCTGCCGAGCTCCACCCTGCCCGCATTTCTTTTTTTTTGAAGGGGCAAAAGAAATGTCTCCACCTGCTGCCAACAGTCTTTCTTCGGAATTCTACTGAACGGGTCGATCCTCCCCCCCCGTTTGTTTTAGCAACTTATCCTAAGGTCTCCTCGCCAAGAGCTCCCCGGCGACGACAGAGGAAGCAACCCGCCTGCTGTGGCGGGGCGGCTTTTTTCTTTCACAATAAGACCTGGACGATTATCCCTACCCTCGGTAGCTTACGAGTTTACGTCCATCCCTGGTCGGGTACAGTTTCCTTTTTCTTTCTCCCTTGTAGCCGTTACCCGAATTCGCGCAAGTGTGTCCACACCCCCCAAACTGACTTGACGAGGAATCCATTCTCGCGAACAAACACAACCCCTACACACACCTAGGAGCACCCCTTCCTGCATATCCATACAAGACCCGAGTAGGCGGGTCGAGGTCCTACGAGGTACCCACTACTCGGAGTACCCTCCCCAAAGGAAAAAGATGTGTTTGTCAGGTTCGGTTCTTCTTAGTTGGGTTAGGCGGGTTCGACCAGAAATGCTATGCTTACACACAAGACTACCCCTCTTCCCGAAAGCTTCGCGGGGACTACTTTACGA